CAAATAAGGGTTTCCTTAGAAAAGGATTCTCTCAAAAAAGATTCTATCAAAAAGGATTCTATAAAAACAATGATAACTAGATACGAATAGAAGAAGAAAAGAAGGAAATAAAAAAACATAGTATAGAAAAGATATCCAAAATGATATAGAAATCATTATCCTACCCTTATTTTTTATTTCCTTAATTTAATTGAATTTCATTTGATTAGGGCAAAACCTCTGCCTTTTTTAAAATATCCTGAACAGTTCCTGTAGGTTGAGCACCTTTTTCAAGGAAATAGAGAATAGCGGGAACGTTTAAATAAGTTTGATTCTTGATCGGATCATAAAAACCCACTTTCTGAAGATCTCTTCCTTCTCTTCGGGATCGAACATCAATTGCAACGATTCGATAGACGGCTCATCGGGATAGATGTAGATGAAAAAGAACCCCCCCCTAGAACCGTATAGGAAGTTTTCTCCTCGTACGGCTCGAGAAAAAATGATGTTTTGTCTATGGATAAAATTAGAATTAGAATAAATAGAAAATCTGTAAAATGAATTATTCTATAATATAATTTCAAATTTCAATTTAACTCATAGTCATTTTTATTTAGCTGCGTTGCTGAAAAAAAAAATCATTTGTACTCATAACTCAAGTTCAATAATATAATATAATAATTCTCAAATATAGTAAAGATTTTTAAGATATTTTTTTATTGAGTGGTCTTTAACCCACCGTTTTTGTCTCGTTTAAAATTTATTTGGATTCTTTATTCGGATCCGTGAGACAATTGAAGTGGTGTTTCCTTGTTCTGGGATCCTTTATTTTTGTTTTAAATCATTGGGTTTAGACATTACTTCGGTGCTTCTTAATCCTTTCAAAATGGTAGCAACATACCCCTTTTGGGATTTCTTTCTATCAAAGAATCATACCGAGGTTGATTCATGCGCGATACACTGTCGATCGAAAAAGTTTTAGCCGTTCCAACAATTTTGCAAATTTGTTGGAATGGAATCCTTTCGATTTCTATATCGAAGATATACTTACGAAGTTGTTCCAATTTATTAATTGGCATTAACCCTAGATCGTTGCCCCTGAGAAATTAATAAATACTTTCTACTCGAGCTCCATCATGAACTATTTACATTAGAACCCAATAAAAAAAGAAGGGTTCTAGTAGAATAGAACAAACGACGTCGAGCCAAGAGCACCTTCATTCCTATATAAAATGGTGGATGTAACAATAAGAATCCACACCGGATCATGTCCTTCAAGTCGCACGTTGCTTTCTACCACATCGTTTTAAACGAAGTTTTACCATAACATTCCTCTAATTTGGAACCAGTATGGAATTGATTCAATTATGGAATCATGAATAGTCATTGGTTCAGTCGGTACAGAGACATAGTTATTTATATTTAATAGAGAATATCTACACAGATAATAAAGATTTTTCTGAATAAATTTTAGCAAAATGCCGTCTTTTTTTGTCTGAATAGAACATTTTTCTATAAATCTCTATCTCAAAAAAATATCTAACAGAAATATTAAGAAATCCAAATATAGAAATAACATAACTAACAGAAATCGCACAAATAAAATAAATAAATTCTATTTGACTCTGCCTCTTCAAGTGACTCAATAAGATAGACTGACCATTTTCAACTTCCCAACCTAGAAGGAATCATTACAAATCTTGATAGTTGAAAAAGTTTTCTACTTCTACATCATTCTTTGAGTCAAGTTTTACTCCTTTTTATTATCATAAAAAAGCAAGATCTCTGTTTCTTTTCAAATGGAATTGTCAATGATGCAAAGCAAATAAGCTAAATAGATCGAACAATAAAAAGAAATATCATTGTTAAATATTTAAATTTTCGTTAAATATTTAAATTTTCATATTTTAGGGATGCAATTTAGTTTTCACAAAAATGGAAACACTATTGTCACTGAAATAGGATAACCATACATACCTATAGGCTAAGCACTTCCTCGTTTTATATGTATTTTCATATTTTTTTAACCTGAGGTTAAGTAATCTTTCTCCAACTGTGACCTATGCCCCATTTTCTATGGGTCACAAAAGGGTTCAGTTCCTTTTGCATGTCATTTGAACTCGATTTAGTTTGGTTTGTGAAAAAGTCAGATATGATTCCGCGAAGAATAAAAAAAGTCTATCCAAACCTTGAAACAGAACCTTGTTGAACAAAAAAGAAGTATTAGAATACAATGGATATGCTCTGGGACGGAAGGATTCGAACCTCCGAATAGCGGGACCAAAACCCGTTGCCTTACCGCTTGGCTACGCCCCATTTCTATTTTTATTGGATACTTATACTATTAAAGAATAATATTGGTATTAAGTGTTCGTCAATTCCAGTCCAACTATAGAAAATCTTTATTCTTTATAGAATCTATTATAGATTCGTGCTAGGATTTTGGCATGTGTATCTCTAGAATTAATTCAATGGAATTTATTGATCATTACATATAATTCAATTAAGATATTGTATGAAAGTATGATTTCTTCTATTCTCCTTTGAGAATCGGAGGATTTTTGATTGAGCGGAAAAAGAAGGATTTTTTGTCTACCTTACTTTACTTCATTTTTCCTTATATCAATAACTCAATCAAAATGCAATTATCTCGACGAAAAAAATGTCTGTTATGCTTAATATCTTTAGTTTGATCTGTCTTAATTCTGCCCTTTATCCGAGTAGTCTTTTCTTGGCCAAATTGCCCGAAGCCTATGCTTTTTTGAATCCAATCGTAGATGTTATGCCAGTGATACCCCTGTTCTTTTTTCTTTTAGCCTTTGTTTGGCAAGCTGCTGTAAGTTTTCGATAAGATCTTTAATACTATCCTAGAAAATTCATATTTATTCGAGAAAAATTATAACAATTGATAAGATCAAATAAGTCTGACAGTATGAACCTTCGATTCAAACATTGAAATTCTCGGATAGCCACGAGACGCCCTATTTCCTGATTTTAATCCTTTTTACGGCGAAATACCTTATTAGCTTCGGGTCCCTTACAATATCTAATTTGGGTATGAAAGTGATTTGTGGTAATCAAAGACTCTTATTACAAATTTTCACTTCATTTGAATTTCTGAACATTCTTTTCTATTTCTAGAATTCTTTTCTTGGTGTCAAAATAGGATATGTGATATAAAAATGGAGGATCTATTGTCTTTTCTCGTTTTTCTTTTTCAAAAAATGATCTTGGAGGTTGTGTAATGCTTACTCTCAAACTTTTCGTTTATACAGTAGTAATATTCTTTGTTTCTCTCTTCATCTTTGGATTCCTATCCAATGATCCAGGACGTAATCCTGGACGTGAAGAATAATTTTTTTGTTTTTATTGCTTGATTTTCTAATTTTCTTAAGATTTTTTTTAGCTATTCCACACATTTAACAAGGAAAAAATAAAAAGGGGTTTGCAAAATTTGAAAGAAAAAATGGAAACTCATCAACGGAAACGGAAAGAGAGGGATTCGAACCCTCGGTACGAATAACTCGTACAACGGATTAGCAATCCGCCGCTTTCGTCCACTCAGCCATCTCTCCCAATTGAAAAAGATAATTACTATGTTACATTACACATCAAGTAAGGATTAAAGAAAGTATTTCTTTCACATTCTTTATCGTTATTATATAATTAGCAATTCAATTTAGATGCTCGAAAGATCCAAATGGAAAGATAAATAAAGAACACCTTCTTTCTTTTATTTTGTTCGAAGTGCCTTTTGGGCCTGGCCCGGTCAATACCCAGCCAGGCCTTTTTTTGTTCCAACGAATTCCCTTTATTTATAGGCAACATACTATAATATAAATAGCCAATTTGGTATCTGTATAAGAATATCCGTTCTGGGGTTTACATATACCTATAATTTTTGTTATAATGGAAATTGAGAAGGATTTTTGATTAAAAAAATAAATTAAGTATGTATCAAAAAATTTTTGCTTATTCTTATGTCATTAGGCAAACCAAAATTTATATTCAAATCCAAGAATAATTCACGAATTGTCAGTCAATAAATAGTTAATGGTTCCCATAAATTTAGGCTTTTTGAGTGAAAATATACATTTGATTTTTCAATATAAAAGTGAGTGGAAGTTTGTGTGTTTTGAGATACTATACAATCAATCGAAGGGGCAGATCAAATACAATCAAAAAGGGAAAAACGGTTTCTTTTCTAATTTTTTCTAAATTTAGAAAAAAGGATTAAAAAGGGATGCAAGTACAATAAACTCAAGTTTACTAATACAACTCAAAAAGGGAAATTTTTATCCTATTGTGTATCGTTTTGGCGGCATGGCCGAGTGGTAAGGCGGGGGACTGCAAATCCTTTTTCCCCAGTTCAAATCCGGGTGCCGCCTCATCAACAAACGAATCGAAATCTCTTGTTCTGTTCCGCTATTTTTTTATGTTCTGGGGATTTTGTAAAAGATTGGAAATCTTTGAATCTAAAATTCAAAGAAAGATTATAATGGTCGAAGCAAGACTTCCAGATTCTCTTCTACTGCTAATGTAATGTCTATTGATTGGGTCTTGAATTACATTGGATAACCGGCCGAGAATTCCACTACTAGTTGGGAAAGTACTTTCTATACTGTAATCTACATATATAGACTCGCGAGAATCTCTGAGTGTTCAGCCATTCAATCACTATTAGATTGAGATTGGATAGATAATTTACCTTTTATAGAAAATAAAAAAAAAAGCCCAAAACAATTTTTACCCCTCGTCAAGAGTATAATATACTAATCCCAACTCCTTCAGAGAGACAATCGGGAAAGGGTACGGATTATAAATCATATAGGAATTTTTCAAATCCATTTATTTGATTGATTCATCAATAGTGTTCGCCCAGAATCCCTTTTTGACTCTGGACCATTCATTCTACTATTATTAGTGAGCAATAATGGAATAATTCTATCATAGAGATAAGGGACATAATTCACATGGATATAGTAAGTCTCGCTTGGGCTGCTTTAATGGTAGTCTTTACTTTTTCCCTTTCACTCGTAGTATGGGGAAGAAGTGGACTTTAGAAGCACTCCTAATTTAGTTGAGAAATGAAAAGGTATCAATTGTTTTATAGATCGTTCTGCAACGCATTCTTTATTTAAATTGAAATAATTTTCAAATAAAAATATCTTCATTTCGAAATTCCATTAGATTCTAGTGGAGAAATGTATTCTATAACAGTAAAACAATTATTTCAGATTCATTGGAAGTTTTCAGATTCATTGGAATTGGAATATAATATAAATATATATATATAAATGTATGAAAGAAAAGATTGGGTCCTACGTCAATTCCAAATATGGATTAATAACTACATATATTGAATTGAAGATAGAAGCTAATATAGCATACCCTTTTTATTAGAAAGTCAAGTACAACTTTATACACTACTATAACACTAATAGAGAGTATGGTAAGTAATAAAGCAATTTCTTACTTACCATACTCTCGGATCTCATAGAATATCGCCGATTATAGCCCCTTGATTTCAGCAAAAATAGAATACTTTTCTTTTGATTTCTTCAAAGAATTCAGAAGTCGAGTTTCATTTAAAGTAATTAATTAATTATTTTGACTTACTGTTTTTACGTAAATTATAAGTAGAAAAGCAGTAGGAACTAAAATGAACAGTGCAGTAGCAATAAATGCAAGAATATTTACTTCCATAATCTCATCGTTTTTTTTTATTTCACAATACAATAACTCGGGATTTAATCCCATAGAGATGATAAATCTTTCACCTGTCAATTCAATGAATGCATTACCTATCGATGATATTGAATCGGATCAATATCATGAATAACAATATCTGAGCTATTAAATTAATTAGTCGTGGAGAATTAATAGTATATAACATATGAAGATCTTTTATCCATACCGAATCCAAGATAGGATTCCCGGACCAATCAAAAATTCCTTTATTTATCCTTCTTTTCTGTTCTTTCTTTTCTATAACCTACCTTAGGTCTTCCTTCTAGAACCATCAAATGAAGTATAATCTAACCCGTCCGTTTCCATTAACTACAAAACCCCACCAACAAACAATACAAGCGAAGTGGAAAAAGACAGGAATTAGGTTTTAAATTTTAGTGATCCTCTTTTCTTTGGAAGACAAAACAAAGAAGTATGAGAAAGACGAGTCGCGGCAGAAAAGATGAAATATTCTGTCAACTTCACTATTTTAGTTATTTTCATTTTATTTTAGGGTGTGTTCTTTCTTCGAGAGAATCCTGAAAAAAAAAATAGAGGGAAACCCCTTCGGAATTCAATTATTCTCTCTGTCCCTTCATTTCACAGAAAATGGAGAGGCGAATTGATGTACTTATTGGATCCGTCGGGACTGACGGGGCTCGAACCCGTAACATCCGCCTTGACAGGGCGGTGCTCTAGCCTATTGAACTACAATCCCAGGGAAATAAGAAGAGATCTAGCAGAAAATTTAGATTCTTTTTTTTATTCTCTTGTCTTGTATCAGGTATTTCTTAAGAACAAGAGGGTTATACCATCTGATAGTAGATTGGCGAATTGTTGGGCCGAGCTGGATTTGAACCAGCGTAGACATATTGCCAACGAATTTACAGTCCGTCCCCATTAACCACTCGGGCATCGACCCAACGCCTAATTCATTTTAGACGTTCCATAATCAACTTCCTTTCGTCTCCCAAGTAGACTTGACAAATACATATCACTTGAAATCAAATATAACATTTGATATAAAATAGAAAGTCTCTTCTGAGTAGACTAATAGAAGGACTTGACAAATACGGATCACTTGATAGAAAATCCCACTCCTATAGTCTTTAGTCTTGGTATACCCCCAGAGGGACTTGAACCCTCGTTTTCTCCGTGAAAGAGAGAGGTCGTAACCACTGGACCATAGGGGCCTATGCCACCTTCATTCATAAATCAACTAGAAATAGGTAATAAGACAAATACCATAGGTAACTAAGGCCACCTTAACTTAATATAACTCAGGCCTGGAGCCGCCTTTAGGATTTAGGTGATGCATAGGATATAAATAAAAGGGAAAAACTCGTTAACTATTCTGAGGATTAATGGTAATCAAACTTTACCATTAAACTATACAATCTTGAAACTTTATTTCATTGGTCTTTCTCGTCTTTATCTTTCTGATTCCCAAAGGGTTATGCGTTGGATCCAAGATCCTTCACTCCGCAGTAGATTCAAGGTGGTTTACCAAACTATGATTTGTTCGGTCAAATTATATTGAGCCCTAAGTCATACTGTCAATTAACGACAGGACAGGACAAGAGGGCAATAAAAGAAGAGAGAAGACGGAGATCTAGATTAGCTATACCCGCGTTAATAATATAATAATATAAGTTAATAAATACAACATTCATACAGTTTTCTGGTATTCAATATTGAAGTAGATTAGAATATCTATGCCGTTATTATACATTATAATATAAGAAACTTAATAAGTTTTGATATTATAAATCCCAAAGCATTGTAAGCCTA